TCAAATGTTAGCCCTACGATTCTATTTGTTCGACTTTCTTTTCTTCTCCTCTTCCTCCCTCCTTTAAGGACTCGTCTATTACGCCGGGCTACCTTTAAATGAAGCCGAAGTAAGGTCGATGGAACTCGTTGAACACAAGCTGGGAAAAATTCCGATGCTGCTCCCCAGAAATAGTAAGTGGCATCGGAGAAGCTTGAAGCCGGAAATAGAGTTGCTTTTCGCTCTTCTTCTTCCTTCCCGGGCTTTGACATTTAGCTAAGCCAGCCCCCGAATATTGAGAATTGTTCCCGAGGCGAGGAGATCAGGTTTCATTCCAATAGCACTCCGCTATTCGACCCTCCCTGAACGAGTGCTGGAAAAGGGCTTTCCCGGTGGGAGAATGTAAAAAAGAAGACATGCGGCTAGATAGCATGCATAAAATCTCTCCTCACTCAATTTCGTCAGTGAAGTGATTGATCGCGGATAGAGGGTTAGAACTAAAGTCAATGCTTTTCACAATCCCGATCGTCCAATAGCTTTTAGAAGAGATTGGCTTTATGCCGAAGCTGTCTTTCGTCTTTCTGCTGCTGCGCTTCTATTTGATTTTCTAGTTTTTTGTGTGGGGTTTCCTTCAGTTGCTGGTGGAGGATTTGATCTGTATGCCTTGCCTTTCGGCCTTCCCCTCTCAAATTGTAATGCTTACCCTTCACTTAAAAAGCCCCTCATCCGTGGAGCTGACTAGGGAACTTAGCTGATTCATCTTAATCTTAGCTTGGTTCTTTTCTTTCATTCCTTTCCGGCTTTATCTGCTTGTTCAGATAAAGACTGAGTATAAAATAAAGGTCAGCTGGCAGGTGTGCCACTTCCCGTGCTCGCCCAAGATAGTATAGTAGAGTAGAAGACGCTCAGACGCTTCCCATTGTCCGTCTGGTTGATTCCATAGGGGTTTCCGGTGAAGAAGAGGAGAAATCAGACCGCAATCGTTAATTAAGATCATATATCCTTTCCACCCTGTCACGAACTATGATTGAACTGTCCGGCTAGCCATCTCATATGCTTTACACATGACATTCGATTGCTTTCATAGAGCACATCACTATCTTCAAATCTAGTCTCGGTGGATTCTTTGCTACACACCCCTGGAATGGGACTTTCTTTTTTCTTTGGCAAAGCCCGGTGATTTTATAATGGATAAAGCTCCTTGATAAGAAGGCTTTCCCTCTTTCCTGTCCTTCCCACGGGCCAATTTTGAACTTCGATCGCTTTCAACTCATGCTTTCAGGCTTGCGTGCTTGTTCGAAACTCTTTCTCTCTAATCCCCATGCCATGATAGGAAAAAACTACCTACATAGGGGTACCCAAAAAAGAAAGGCTTCTCCCTTGGGAGATGGTCCCATAGCGTCTATCAGAGTCTGTTGCTTGCCTTTTTATCTTTCTCCTCCTTCCCCTTCCATTCTATATCAGCTGGAAAAAGGGCTGTCCCTATGTGAGTTGCCCTCCTTGATGGCTGTCTTCTAACTCTTATGGCTACTCAATGCGGCTAGAATGCGGCTAGCGCCTTCCCCTCTCCTCTGGGGAAAGAAAGCAGCTGAACCCCTTACCTTGCAACTAAGCTCGGAGACCGGGACTGCCCCTGTCCCTCTCTGGTCGATTGGGAGACCTAATGCTTTGAGTGCCCTTTACTTGCTCTCCGCTGGAAGTAAATCAAGGGCTTTAAGGGCGCTTTCTCATTAGTTAGGTCTGGCACCTTTATAGGTCGGGGAAGAGTAGTCAGGTAAGCGAGGTCGATCTCTGTCTATCGATTGGGCAAAAAAGGCTGGGATCAGTATAGGCCCTCCTATCTCTTGTAATGGACCAAGAAAGAGGGAGCATAAGGTATATCATAATAAAGTTTTGGAAGACTAAGGATTTCTCTCCCAAAAAAGTTCGATGCTATCCTCACTTAAAATATAGGTAAAGGGATTAGAAGAGTTCCGGCAGAAGGGTACGGGAGTTTAAACCTTTCTTGAAAGAAGAATGCCATCTAAAGGTTTTATAGTCATACCCTGATGTGAGCCTTGTTGGTCATTTGGTAAGCAGATCAATTAGGTACGGTCCGACGTAAGCCAAACCAAGAGATCCTGAACAGGTTGAACATTCTTGCTTTGTCACGATAAGACCATGAAAAAGATATCGCTAGTGATGCCAATTTATTTTCTTGTTTTTTTTATTATAATTGATCCAACTCGTAACTTTGGGCTTTTAGTATGATTCTCCCGCGGAAGACGATAGCGGTAGAAAGTTGCGCGTAGGCGCAGGCAATGAAATTGTTCTTCGCGTATTATCGGAATAAAAGAAACTGTCAAGTACCCTTCTAAGGTAAGGAATTGACCGTACCCAAAAGCGAGACAGGTGAACGCAAGAATGCACCCTTGTCTAAGGATAAATGACCGGTGTTTCAGGGGCTTCGGATTGAAAAGAAGAAAAGCAAGAATATGGAATAGGTGTAAACTACGTCTTACCCCGGGTCTTTGGTCCAAAGGAGAATAAACCCGAGTAACTGGATGAGGATGTGGAATAAAATGACTCTCCTCCAGTTGCAGAGATTGCAGAGGTTGATTCTGGTCTGGAGCTAACAGACGGATCAGAGGTGAGCAGGGACCCCAATGAGGAGTATACCCTTTCCATAAAAGAAAGACCAACCCAATCATGATCAAATTTCACACTCGACATTCCGCGTTGCTCTTAGAGAAGTAGAGGTGGCAAGGGCTGGAAGAGAATAATCCCCAGAGAGAGCGAGAGCAGAATGTACGGAGCGAGTCAGCTGACAGCTACGGCTAGGAAGCATGCGAGTGAAAGGGCAAGATGAAAGTGATGCGGGCAGGATATGTTTCTGTTCATCAATAACCCCAGAGGGAGAGGGGCGCTCGCTCCGAGTCAGGCTAAGTATCACCTCATTGGTTACAATTTGATCACTTAGTCAAATTTATTTCAGGGTCCCGCCTTCTGGATAGAATCTTTCCCCTCCGGAGACCCCGGGATCAGCAAACAAAACATAGACAGAATTACTGGTCGCTTCGCTCGGGCTCACCACCCGGCAATCTACTTATTAATTAGAACCCGGATAAGTCCGATCGAAATAAATTGAAAAAGAAAAGTGCTCACGGGAGCCAGAAAGAGCGAAAGAAATGTGATTAGATTAGCACTAGGAAAGGTCTCCCTTGATGCTTTGTTAATGCCATGTTAATGCCACAGTTCGTTCATAGAAAGATGAATGCTAAAGACTAGTTAAAGAAGAAGGCGAGCTAGCAGATGAGATAAGCGTAGAAATTCACCCGAGTAAGACCGACTTAAAGTGGATATAGTTGATCCCTATAAAAGAAAAGGGGTTCTCTCTCTCTTGATTAAGCCATTTTTACTGGCTCAAGCCCAAGGTGAGAAAGACCAGGGGTAACCACCCTTTCTAAAGCGAACGAATGGAACTAAACTACTAGCAATCTATGGGAATGATGAAATAAGAAGAAACTCCGGCGGCACTCTGCTCATGGTTTTGTTTTAAGGTAAGGAAGTTGAATGTGAACTCTTCTTGGCTGTTAGCTCAAAGGGAGTGAAGTCCGCCTATCAATCATAATAAAAGTACGCCCTCCCTCTTGTCAACTCTGAACTCATGGTCGAATGTGAACAAGGAAGAAGCAGTCTTAGCTGCAGTTACCGTTGAAGGAAGGAAGGGCTTAGAGCATAGTCCTTACTTTAAGCAGGAACCATCCAAAGCAATCCATTTCTCTCCCTGCTAAGAAGACTGGAATGGAATTAGCCCGAGTTCTGAAACCTTCTCTTGATTTAGAAGTCAAAGAAGCCTTGGTGCCTAGCGAAAGCGAGTTCTTACCCTTTGCCCCGAGGGGGGGAAACTCACTCATTAGGGCGAGGGGAAGCAAGTCACAGATATCTCCTGGGGAAGGGACGAGACAAAGCTTGTCTAAGGCTGATTGAGCTCATACCAGGAAATTCCGTATTAATAGATAGAACCAGGAAAAGTCCTAATGCAGGCAAAAGGCGTAGAGGCCCTGCTCCCAAGTCCTCTTTCAGAAGCGGTGATTGCTTTTTCAGCTCTCTTTCTCGAAGTGAGTGCAAAAAAGAAATAGAACTATTCTATTACTATAGGAATAATTGTTGAATAAACGATATTTCCCGTTGACAACTATGAACTCATGGTTACTGGGAAATAAGCGATTGTTTCATAAGCAAATGTGGCACCTGCTGGTATTGTATTAGAAGTAGTTGTTCCCGTTAAAAGAACTGCCTTCAAAGCGGATTTCCTCTTGCTTCGGCGGCGGGCGGGACTCCTAATAGAATGCTATTCGGAAAAGGAGTTCTTCCGCCCCTCCCACAGCGGTAATGCCGATAGCTCTTATTACCGGAATTGCTTTAGGGATTGGATTCTTCTTCCTTAATCTTCGAGGCGAGGCATATTCATATTATCGATATGCCACTAGCTCAGGAAAGACAGACACGCACACCTCCTTTAATGAATTGCCATTACCTGCCTTTCTATCTTGGCTACCATGCCCGTCGAGCTCGCCCGGGAGAGACTGGGAGTGCTTTCGAGAACAAGAACACATGCACCGGGAATTCATCTGCAGAGCTTATTCTGTACATTTGCTTTGGCATTTGTCTTGAGAACAGCCGCCTTCTCTGCCTCTATCTATTGCCCCTCATTTGCACGAGATGACGGGATTACTTGCTCTTGCTTACTTTTAAGGCATGAATTTGTCCACTTGCTTGAAGTGAACTTACCGTGTCGATAAGGGGCTATTCCTCGCTAAGAATAAGAAAAGAAGGAAGGTGAAAGGCTAACCGCAACTTTAGCATATTCTATGAATTCCGGTTTCCAGAAGCATCATCTTAGAACATTGCAACGTGGGTCATATCGCAAAGCCGGAGCTTACAGCATTTACCATTAAAAGTAGGTATCGCACTTTCTCATCATTCGAAGCTATCTCCATCTGTCAAGGAGAAGGCATGGTACCTCGACCCAGCTGGGCAAGGGACTGCTATTGAAGAATAAGAACTCGTTGGGTTGCGTTCGACCGAACTCTATTCGTAAACTTCAACGGGATCCGGTAGCAGGTGCCCCAGACTTCTGCCTTTTCTTCTGATGTAGTCGGTTGTTTTTCTCCGTGAACTACTAGGAGCATATTAATGAAGACTCCCGAAGAATACTTTCGGACAAAAAAAAAAAAAGAATCAAAAGACGATACATTTAGTAACTCTACAGGTACCACCAGTCATTTCATTTCTGGATTTCGAAATAGAACATCCGGCTATTCCTGTAGGTTGTTGACCAGATACGCACCTGGGAGTCTCTATCAAAGCGATTCTCTTTCTTGCTTATGATCCACATTAGTGCAACGGAATTCTGTAATCACCGCATTACCATATAAATGGAAGAAAGCTCATCAACAACCGTAGGCGCTGCAGTTGTAAAGCCAAGAATGGTTTGGGCGCAGCCCATTGTAACATTTATAGAGATCAAACCTCAACCTTATTCTGACTCCTACTAGGGCAATCAGGCTAATTTCACATCAAAGAGAAGATTGGCCCTCCCCACTGGAAAGATGTCTTCCTTATTTCAGTCTATCTATAGGCAGATGCCTCTCCAACCCGCCCGGATCAGTCTATTACCTCACAATTGAAGTTGGTTGGAAAGACTTTGGGACTTAGTCTGGCTATTACATCATCCGAGGATGAGATCTCTTATCATAGATCGGACTATTCCTTCTTCCTAAAAGAAGATATTAGCAGTGCCCGACTCATAAGGAGGCTAACTCGCTGCAAGTTAATAAGTTATTACACTTCCTAATGATCATGACTCAAGCTTAGGCACCCGCTCGATCCGGTTTAAGAATCAAACCTCACAAATGGTTCTGCTGGACGGGATTGAACCTCCCTAAATGGAACAAGATTCCCACTTCCGAGTTTGGATACGGAGCTTTGCCTTTTCTTTCTATGGATTTCTTTCTCCCTTCCGCTAATTGCTTACGAACCAGGAGGCTGCTGAGGAAGGATTTGAATGCATGCTATGTATTGAATTGAGTATTGAATGGAAGCGGTTTAGGTACCAGATGACGAGAAAGTCCTAACTTAACTAACGTAATGGGTTGTGTACCGGTTGAGGAGTAGGACCCGGCCCTTAGGCCGCGAGGATGAAAGCGTAGTACTTTCTATACGTCAATAGGACTTCCTCTTTCTATATGAATAAGCGCAAGTTTCCCTTTTTTGAATGAGAATTAGCTGAACCGCGCGTCGGAAGTATCTCAGGCTAGGCCTTACATCCTGATCCAAGCAAGCAAGCATAGGAGGGAAGGGACCTCTTAGTTGTTTTTGTTCGTTTACCAAGTTCGTAAGGCTTTGCTCTAATGAAGAGTTCTTTCTATCGATCGCTTTCGCCCCTTGTAGGAAGCATGTCTCTACTTCTTTTCCCAAGATCAGATCTCGAACCTATACTCTATGGAATCCCAGGCCCCTTTATGTTACCATCACTTGGTTGCTCCAGAATGAATGTACTAAACCATCCATACTCGAAGAAAGGGCTACTCCGGACTAACGAGGACGCGGAAAAGCATCTTTCTATAGAATCGCCATCCTTTGATAAGCACTCACCTGCGGCAACCCTTCTCCGACCAATTGAAGTGGCCTAAGCACGTGTATAGGCGTAGGAATTGCTTTTTCTCTACCTTGAACACTGGAGTCTTCTTGTAGCTATATCTTACCACTGGATTGAACCAAAAGAAAGCATCAATCTACTCGAATATGTTAATAACTGATCGAGTCCGTTAGGACGAGCAGCCAATGAGTGGGAAACACAAACTATACTCCCTTTCTTCTAGACCAAGACATACCCGATGATAAGCAATGAATTGAGGATCCACAATGCCATGATAGAGTTTTCGCGTTCATACAAGAGAGACTCAGTAGGCGGATGAAGAGCCAGGAGCGGGAGCCCCAACTAGAATAGGTGAATTATTAACCAACTATTCCACCTCCAAGGATGGAAAGAGCCGATTCGTCTTCGAGCATCGCTGGCAATAAACCTCGTTGAGAGAGCAGCACGAACCTAGGTTGATTCTACAGGAATGGAATCATAGATGGAAGCTTAGGCAAGCCCCTTGAGACTGACTAAGTAAGGAGCAGCGGCTGCCCACTCTGCCTTTCCTTCTGATGAGGATTCGAGTGTACTAACTAAGGTGATCTCTTTCACTCTCTTTTCAGTTTCTCCATCCCCCTTTCTCTAATAAGGTTGAGCAATTCCCGATCACTCGAAAAGAAGTTTCTCTATCCAAAGGGGTTGGAGTCGTTTTAGAGTGAGAAACATAATGACTTTTTTCAAATAAATAGATAGAAGAGGCTTTCTCGATACGAAAGAAAAGGCCTAGCCTGCATACATATATATACAAATAGCATTACATTAGCTGTTGCTTGCTGTATCTTACTGATGCAGCAAGGGAGGGTCAGACTGTACCGCTTTTCAGATGCAAATAGGTG